CATTAGTTATGACAAGAATTCAATCTCTATGAATAGGAAAGAAAGAAAAAAAAAAGATCTTTTTTTTTATTGTAATTGCATTCTTTCTATTTTTTTTTTCGTTGCTATTCTTCTTTCTCAAAAGGGGACTTTAAAAAAAAAAGTAAAGGATTATTTCGTTCCTGATAGTTATTTCTTTAATTGGTGGATAGGAGCATACTCTGGATCGGAATGATGGGGAGTACTGCCTGATCATTTCTACCAACTTAAAGCCCCAATTAGTATTCCTTTTATGCAGAAATGTCCCTTTGGATAATTTACATAATCTCCATTACTAATCCTTTGTGTACCTTTGTGTTCCTAACCATCCACTCATTTTATCTCAATCCCCTGTTATGGTAATACATGTATGGTAATACATACAAATGATAGTGAAAACCTCATACAGTTGATCTTTTGAACCCGCTTCAAGCTATGATGACCAGTCAACTAATCTTGGGGTAAACAGTCTCTACTGCTTATGTTTACTTCTGCTTAACCCTTGTACATAGGAAATGAGACTCAATCTTTTTACTGCGAATTTATAAGCTGTTTTCTTTCACTCATATAACTATCTGATTTAGTTCATCAACTCGAATGATGAACAAAAAAATGAAGATATCTATTCAACTCATTCAACTTATTTCCTAGAAAGAAAGGAAAAAGAAAGGAAATAAGGAAAAGTTTATGTCTCAACGAATCGCACGTAGAGATATTGATAACACACATAGAGTTAATGGTATTTCATAACTAATCGATTGAGCAGCAGCTCGTAAACCACCTAAAAAGGAATATTTATTATTTGATCCATATCCTGACATAAGAAGTCCAATGGGAGCAATACTTGAAACGGCGATCCATAAAAAAACACCGATATTGAGATCGGCTAGAACAAGGTGATAGCCAAAAGGAATTACCGAATAACTTAGTAGAATTGATATGACTGCTATGGATGGTCCGATACTGAATAAACGAGTATCTCCTCTAGATGGAAAAAGATTCTCTTTGAAAAGTAGTTTTGTCCCATCTGCTAGAGCTTGGAGAATTCCCAAAGGGCCGGCGTATTCAGGTCCAATACGTTGTTGTATCCCTGCGGATATTTCTCTTTCTAACCACACAATTACTAGCACACCTATTGTGATTCCCAATACAAGAGTCAAAATAGGGATAAGCATCCATATGATCCCATAGACCTCTTTTAAGGATTCCAATCTGGAAAAAGAATTGATATCTTGTACTTCTGTTGTATCAATTATCATTTCAACGATCAACTTCTCCCATAATGATATCTATACTACCTAGTATCGTCATAATATCAGCCAATTTCATTCTTTTAACTAACTGAGGAAGAATTTGCAAATTGATAAAACCCGGTGGGCGAATTTTCCATCTCCAAGGAAAAACACTTTGATCTCCTATCAGAAAAATTCCCAATTCCCCCTTTGGGGCTTCGACTCTCACATAAAGTTCTTGTTTCGACAATTCAAAAGTAGGAGAAGGTTTTTTACTAATGAATCGATATTCAAAATCATTCCATTCGGGATTCCTTACTTTATCAAAGCATCGGATTTCTAAATTCTCATAGGGCCCTCCCGGAATTCCTTCCAAAGCCTGTTGAATAATTTTTATGGATTCCGTCATTTCATTGATTCGTATTAAATAACGAGCTAATGAATCTCCTTCTTTTTGCCATTGGACTTCCCAATCAAATTCGTCATAACACTCATAATGATCAACTTTACGAAGATCCCATTGGATTCCGGAAGCTCGTAGCATTGGTCCTGATAAACCCCAATTTATTGCTTCCTCTCCACCAATAATGCCTACTCCCTCAACTCGTTCTAAAAAAATAGGATTCCGCGTAATAAGTTTTTGATATTCAGCAACCCCTGTTAAAAAATAATCGCAGAAATCCAAACATTTATCTATCCAGCCATGAGGTAGATCAGCAGCTACTCCTCCGATACGAAAATAATTATGCATCATTCTCATACCGGTGGCAGCTTCGAATAGATCATATACTAATTCTCTTTCTCTGAAAATATAGAAGAAAGGGGTCTGTGCACCAATATCTGCCATAAAAGGGCCAAGCCATAACAAATGAGAAGCTATACGACTCAACTCCAACATAATTACTCTGATATAGCTGGCTCTTTTAGGTACTTGAATATTTCCTAACTGTTCTGGTGCATTTACGGTTATTGCTTCTGTGAACATAGTAGCTAAATAATCCCAACGCGTTACATAAGGCAGATATTGTATAATTGTTCGATTTTCCGCAATTTTTTCCATTCCTCTGTGTAAATAACCCAATATTGGTTCACAGTCAATAACATCTTCACCATCTAGAGTAATGATGAGTCGAAGAACACCATGCATTGATGGATGGTGAGGACCCATATTTACTATCATGAGGTCTTTTCTTGTAGTTGGTACATTCATAGGTTTTTCCTCGATTCATTCTTCCATCAATTGCTGAAAACGAAAAGAAATTCATCAAAATTCAAGATCTAATAAATCAAATAATTAAAGCTCTTCAAATTAATGAGTTTTTGGCTCTCGAATATCCAACTGAACAATTAATTCTTTATAACGTACTCTATTTTTCTTTGACAAATAAGCCAGTAGCCGTTGACGTTTTCCCAGAATTTTCCGTAGACCTCTCTGAGATAAATAGTCTTTTCTATGGAATTCCAAATGTGAAGTCAGTCTTCGTATCTTATTGGTGAAACTGAATACTTGAAATTCAACAGATCCCCTGTTTTCTTCTTGCGAAATAACTGAGATGAATGGATTTTTTACCATAAAATGAAATCTTCTCCCCCTTTTCTTTGTTAAAGATATTAATTTTACCGATCAGTAATAATAATCCCAGCCATTTGAATCTGGTATACTAAATTTCGTTATGAACTCCTAAGAGAATAATTTAGACCTAAAATAATAAAATTCTGTTGATTCATTTATAGATCTAATTGATACGTCATTGAATTAGTATCATGTATCAGAATGGAATGTAAGACAACGCATGTGTGCATCTGTTTGCTTTCATATACCAGATATGGTACAGGATATATATAGGAAAAATGTCCCATCACCATAATTTTGAATTATGGATACATATGTATCCTTACCATACTGAAACGACTGCCATTATTGGTATCAAACCAATAGCGATTCATACAAGCTAAATCTTCTAATCGATAATTGGGCCAAAGGAAGAATTTCAATTTAATCAATTTCTTTTTATCTCTATCAAGATCTTTGCTCTCATCCAAAAATTGACTACAGTTTTTTACGTTATTTACATTGCAAAATACTGGATTTCTGTCTATACCATTCCTATTCTTTGAATTGAAACAAATTAGAATTCTCAATTCTCTACGACCTCTAGGCGATAAAATATTTTCAGGAACAAGCAAATCATAATTCTTTTTGTCGCTATTTCCAGTTATCCTTTGATGTCTTGCAATGGATTTCTCAAAATTCTTCTTATCAACATATCTTTTTTCTTGGCATTTTTGATTAGTTTGATACTTAGTCTTATGAACCAATGAAATACTTATGGTTTGATACATAATAAATTGTCCATCATTTTTTACAGACAGACGCACTGGTTCGATAATCAATATCCCCTTTTTCATCAATTCTGTAAGAGTTAAATCTTTCTGAATCAGCATTATATCCAGACTCATTTCTCCCCTTTGAATAGAGGATATAGCAATTTCTCTTGGATTTATCAGTCTAAGCAGGAGACAATATACCTTGATATTATTGATGATTTTTTTATTTAAAAAAGAATCCCATCTCAATTGAAAAAGCAAATATCTTTTTAGGAAGAAATCGAGTTCTGCTTCCGTATTGCTTTTGTATTGCTTTTTCTTTTTACGTTTTTTTATGTCTGATCCTGCATAATCTTCTTCAACACCTTTTTCTTGGTTTGAGAGAACTGACCCACGATCCCCTTGGACTGTGGGTTCTTTTTCTTCTTGATTTCGATTCTCTAATTCAAGAGATTTTTTTTCATTCGATGATATAAAAGGATTCCTTTTTTGTTTTTGTTTTCTGTTGATATTGATGTTTTTATTTTCACTAACATTTTCAGTTCCAGTAAAATTTAAAAGAAGTAATTTGATCGGTATGACCCATGGTTTCATTTTATATGCATTATAAAGTAGCACAAATTCTGGGAAGAACCAAAGTTCCAAATTCGATATAGGACGACTTAGTATTTCTTCATTCATTCCCATCCAATCAAATCTTTTTTGATTGGATGATTTGATTTCTTGATGAATTGTGAGATAAAAAGGGCTTTTCTTATCAATTTTATCAATTATTTGATAATTACTAGTCTTAGTGTTTTTATTACTGTTGGTACCAGTATCGATATTGATCCATGCCTCAATATCGACCTTCTTTCTAAGACAAAAATGGAGAATTCTACAATCAAAATATTTTCTATCCGGGCTTTTCGCCATATCCATAATATCAGCTTCGCCTAGATAATTATGGATAAGGATATCGCCCAGCATATCAAATAATTTGTGTTTATGTGTGTTGTAATTATAAGAAATCTCTTGGTTATTATTTACTTTTAATGGCGATCCATAAATAGATAAGTTCTTCTTATCTTGATAATTAATAGATTTATATGATAAAAGATCATATCTATAGTGTTTTTTAAAATTATCGTTTTGATTTGGTAATGAGTCTACTTCATAATCATTTTCTTTTTCGTAATGAATGAATTGGTCTTTTTCATATGAATCCCATTTGTTTAAATCTTTATTTTGAGCCATACAATGTTGATTAACTCTATTTCGCCATTTTTGTGGTACTAATCTAGACCATCTAATCTGAGATAAATCGTATTGATAATGACCCCTTAACCAGTTTTTCCAGTGATTCATTCCAGAATTCAAAAGTTTCTTATGTCTTAATTCGGAATGAGATATTCCTTGTGTTCCAAAATAATCCTTTATTTCATTCTTAAGAAAAAGAGATGTTCCGTGATATTGAAGAACAGATCTTAACTTATACAAGTTAATAACTTGGGTTTGTGATAATTTGTAAAACACATATGCTTGTGACAAGGAGGATAAGTCACAAAAAATCTGTAAATTCTTATTACTATTTCGAATATTAGAAAGTGACTTTATAAAGCGAATTGTATTTTTATTTGTTTTATCAATTCTTTCTTGATTTGCTTCATTATTGTAAATGTATTTATCAATAAGTTTTTTTGTTGATTCAAGAAAAAGCTGTGCATTGATCCTCGGAATATTAATGATACATCGAAGGATATCTATGTATATCTTTTCAATGAAAAATTGTATAAAATAATGCCATTTACGAACTAATCGAGTATTTCTTCTTTTTAATATCTGCCAAATATTTTTGGGGGATTCTAATCTTTTAGCATTATTACTTTTTTTGTTAGGACTAATATTTATCTCTGGAGTTAGAAATTCCTTTGTCTTTTCTTTTGTAATTTTTTCTATTTGATTTCTGATTGTGCTTGTTCTATCAGTCAGATCTTTCATTTTTTTTTCTGTCAGTGAATAATTTGTCCAATCCATAGATCGAATTTGAATAGACGATTCATGAATCATCTGATTATTATTACTGATTATCAAATCTTTTTCTTTTTTAGTTTCACTCGATTCATCTACTTCTCTCAATCCAAATAATAGAATTGGATTTTTTTTTGAGAGTTCTTTTATTCTTGTTTTTATAAATAGAATGCTTTTGATAACCCATTCTTTTGTTTCGTTTGCGATCGTTAGAAACACATTTGTTCTTTCTTTTAAAACTCTTAGAACTAGAAAACAATTCTTTTTCCATTTTCTAATTTTTTTTCCGAGTTCTTTAAAAATAGGTTCAAAAAAGGAAGGTCGTTTTCGGGGAGAACCAAAAGGTAGTTCAGCTTCCATTCCCCAAACTGTTAAAAAACAAAAATCATCCTTTTGCCCTTGCTTTTTCATTGGATCTCTATGAGGAGATCGTAGCTTAGATCTGTGCCAAGGTTTCAGACAGAAAGGAAATAGGATTTTTATCTGAATACCGTCTGTTAACCAGTTTTTCGGAAATTCTGTTTCTGATAATTGAACACCATTATAGGTGCATTTAACATGCATTTCTCTATTCCAACCCTTTAAATCTTCGGACCACTCGGGAAATTGAAATAATAACATACGACCGATATTTTTAGATATTATCAATGAAGGTAATATAACATATCTTCTAAGAATTGATTGAGTTACTAATACGGAACCCCTTATTACTTGAGCAAATACAATGCTATCCCAGGCTTCCGCTATTTCTATCCGTGTTTTCTCCTCTCTTTTGTCCTCTTCGTTTTTGTCCTCCTCTTTTTTATCCCTTTCTTTTGTCTCTTCCTTCGCATAATCCGAAATTTGAAATTCTGTGTTTTTCCCCATCCAATTTATAAAAATGAGTTTCATCAGTCCGGAGATATCAAAAGAAAAAAAGGGTGGTTTGTCTATTCTGTCCAAAAAAAGGGGGGAATGTATATTTGCTTGAAATAGTTCCAAAATAGTAGTTTTACGTCTTTGAGCGCGCATGGAGCCTTTGATTATGTCTCGACGAAAATCCGATTGTTGCGAATAACGTATTAAAGCCACTTCGTCTGCTTGATCAGGATTATTAGTCTCTTTGGTATTAGTATAAGTATCGGTATTCTGTTGATTATCAGTAAAAATCACTACACGTTTGGCTTTTCTTGAACGAATCTGATGATCCTCCGCCATGTCTTCTTCATTTTCTCTCTCCTGTTGTTCTAAATCGTCGATTAATTTGTATGACCATCGAGGGATTTTTTTACTGATTTCTTTTATTACAATAGATTTTTTTCTAATTGTTTGATCGTTGGGATCAGTTATAACTGCATCGAATAAAAATTTGAAAAATTTTACTTGATCTTTTGAATCAATTCTTCCTTGTTCTGGAAATAAAAAAAGCCCTTTCAAATTGAAATTCGATGTTGATTCTCCAGAAAATTCACCGATTAAGTTCAAAAAATGACCAATTTCTGTTGATAATGATTTTCTATCAAACGTATCTATTTTCTGTTCAAATTCTGGATAATTAGTAACAAGAAGGATACTATGGATCTTGTTTATCCAAACATTTTCTATGGAATTTCCTATGGAAGTTTCACTTATGATTGAAGGTGAAAAAAAAAAATGGATTGTTCCACGATAGGGCCCATTCAAGAAAGGATCATATTTTTTAGGCAAGTATTCTTTTTGAGTCTCATCATTACACAATCTAGTCCTTTTTGCGAGTACATCCAGAGCAAGAGATCCCTTGTCTAGAGCTTCTATTCTATTTACAAACTCATTGCTTAGATTTTTTTCTTTTTGTTCATTGGTATAAATCCAATTATTATACAGTTCATCAGGGGAGAGTTTTTCTGTTGTGGACAAAAAGATCTTTCTTTGTATCATTTCCCAAAAAGTTGAC